TTAAAACCGCCAGTGAGATACACACGAAATACATGCAGGATTATCATTAGGACCATCATACTTGCCGACCATCGATGAACTGATCGAATTAACCAACCAAAGTTAGCTTCCGTCATTATGTATTGAATAGAAGCAAAAGCCTCAGTAACGGTCGGACGGTAATAAAAAGTCATAGCAAACCCTGTAGCTACTTGGACTAAAAAACAAGTAAGCGTAATTCCTCCTAGACAATAAAATATGTTGACATGAGGAGGAACGTATTTACTAGTTATATCATCTGCAATCGCCTGAATCTCGAGACGTTCTTCGAACCAATCGTATACTTTATTGAGATAGGTAAACCAAGGGGACTCCCCTCTGAGAACCGTATATGAGAATTTCATCTCGTACGGCTCAAACAAAACCACCACAATATTGATATGGACTAGAAAATTGGAAACTTCTTAAGTTTTTGATTCAATCTTATCTAAAGATACGAAAGAATAAAAATAAGAAAGCTATTCTTTGTGGTTATAATTAGAATGCCAAAAAATCAAGTTGACTCGCTTATCTTTATGTTGATCGTTATATGTTGATCGTTACAGGCCTCTTGAATCTTCTATTTACCTATTTCATTTTCTTTGATTTGTTATTTTAAGTTGTATATAATGCGGCTTTTCCTTTGTTTTCTTTATTATTGATAGGAATTTTCTTGTTAAGATCCTATGAATCAATTGAAACCTCAGATTCATACTAGAACCACGATGATTCAATAAAAACATCAAAGTAAGTCGAAAGATTTCATGAGTAAGAACCCTTGGATCGCCATTTATTAAAGTTTGTGCTTTGAGCAAAATCAAAGCGGAAATGGTGAATTTGAAAGAAGAAAAATCTTGCAATTGAAAATTTTTCTAAAGAAAAATTTTTTGAATCCGGCCGCGGGGTCTGAATATTAAGTATGAATCATAGTTCGAATACTTCGTGATCTATTTCATATATTCCGTGCTCCAGATACTAGAATGAATATCCGACGGGGTAAAACCATCTCTATCAAGACGACAGATCCATTCTCTGTACTATCAATAGGATCAATTAGAACAAGTCGCACACTCATATTCCGGAAATACAGAAACAAAAAAATTTCGCGGTCGAACTACCAATCAACTAAAATAAAAACCAAAATCCGAGATCTAAATGTTTATTTAAAAGGTAGTATCTTGTAAATTGAATTCTAATTCATTGAAATTCCGTCCAGTAAAACGGACGAATTATAAATCTCCAAAATAATAGACAGGAATATCGCAAATAGAGCCATTGCGATACCCATCAAAGGAGTAGTTCCCCACCCAGGAGCTACTTTACCATATTCCGAATTCAAAGGTTTCAATAACCCCCCCGCAGAAGTCATTTTTGGACGAGCTCTAGAACTACCCTCAACTGTTTGTGCAGCCATAAATCCTATTTTTTATTCATTGAGATCTGTTGACTTTGTATACCATTCCGTTGTAAATAAACGATCTTATCACGGATCCATTGTGGTCTTGAAATTCTAGAATAATGGAAACAGCAACCCTAGTCGCCATCTCTATATCTGGGTTACTTGTAAGTTTTACTGGGTACGCCTTATATACTGCTTTTGGGCAACCCTCTCAACAACTAAGAGATCCATTCGAGGAACACGGGGACTAGTTTGAAGTCGAAGTAATGGGCCTCCCAATATTGGGAGGCCCATTACTTCAATTGAGATAATAAAAAAAAGTTTCATTTTTTAGTTGGAACTTTAGGCGGTTCTCGAAAAAAGATAGCGAAAAAAATGATCCCTAGAGTCGAGACTAAGAGGAATGTATAAACCAATGCTTCCATAAATTCGATCGTGGTTTCCAATTATAGCTTTCATACCTGTTTATTTGGGATCATCTCCCGGATTAACGCAAAAAAAAAGAATCAAAAAAGGCGGCGATTTCAATCCAGATTTCTCCAGTACCCTATACCTTATTTAAATACCTTATTTAAAAATGAAAAATCACAAATCAAAATATAAGCAGAAGCGATAACCCCAAAATAGCGGAGCAGTACTGCATCAGACTACTTGTCTTCTTGTAGTTGGATCTCCAAGTTTTTGGAATACTCCAAATTCCACTTGAGCATCCAAATCCGGGTCAATACCAGCAAAAACATCTCTGAACAAGGTTCTAGCACCATGCCAAATGTGTCCGAAGAAGAAAAGCAGAGCAAATGAAGCGTGTCCAAAAGTAAACCAGCCCCTTGGACTGCTACGAAAAACACCGTCGGATTTCAAAGTAGCACGATCTAATTCAAAAATTTCACCCAATTGAGCACGTCGAGCATATTTTTTCACAGTAGCAGGATCACTATAACTCACTCCATTCAGTTCGCCACCATAGAACTCAACGGTTACACCTACTTGTTCGACACTATACTTCGATTCTGCCCTTCGAAAAGGCACGTCGGCTCTAACAATCCCATCTCCGTCTACCAAAACAACCGGAAATGTTTCAAAAAAAGTAGGCATACGACGTACAAAAAGTTCACGCCCTTCTTTATCTATAAAGATAGGGTGCCCTAACCACCCGACAGCTATTCCATCCCCGTTATCCATTGAACCCGCTCTGAATAATCCCCCTTTCGCAGGATTATTTCCGATGTAATCATAAAAAGCTAATTTTTCAGGAATTTTAGACCAAGCTTCTGATAAACTTTGATTTTCGGCTAGTCCAGCACTGACTCTTCGATATATTTCTTGCTGAAAGTATCCCTGATCCCATTGATAACGGGTGGGCCCAAATAATTCGATGGGAGTAGTTGCTGAACCATACCACATAGTTCCAGCAACAACAAACGCTGCAAAAAAGACAGCAGCGATGCTGCTGGAAAGAACGGTTTCAATATTGCCCATACGTAATCCTTTGTATAGGCGTTGAGGTGGGCGGACACTAAGATGGAATAAGCCTGCTAATATGCCCAACGTCCCTGCTGCAATATGATGAGAGGCTATTCCTCCTGGAACAAAAGGATCAAAACCTTCCACACCCCACGCTGGATTTACAGATTGTACCCTTCCGGTTAGTCCATACGGGTCGGACACCCATATTCCAGGGCCATACAATCCTGTTACATGAAATGTTCCAAAACCAAAGCAAGCCACTCCTGAGAGAAATAAATGAATTCCAAAGATTTTAGGCAAATCCAAAGAGCGTTTTCCCGTACGGTCATCAACAAATATTGCTAGATCCCAATACACCCAATGCCAGATAGCTGCCAAGAAGCACAAGCCCGAAAATACAATATGTGCCCCGGCTACACCTTCGTAACTCCAAATACCCGGATTCGTTACCGTCCCCCCCGTAATACTCCAACCGCCCCATGAATCAGTTATTCCTAAACGAGTCATGAAGGGTATAACGAACATGCCTTGTCTCCACATTGGATCAAGAACCGGATCGGAGGGATCAAAAACAGCTAATTCATATAGAGCCATTGAACCGGCCCAACCCGCAACCAGGGCTGTATGCATTATATGGACAGCAATCAAACGGCCGGGATCATTCAATACGACGGTATGAACACGATACCAAGGCAAACCCATGGGACTACCCCTTTATTAATAAAAAATAGACACTATGTAACTTTATTGCATTGAAAAAAACTATACTATGTGCCCTCCCTTCTTTTTTCAGGGAGTTATCTCGAAAAAAGGATTCATATTAATATTTGTTCTATTCTATTAATAATAATGGAAGAGTTCGGTCCGTAGGAAAAAAGAGAAGCAGATCTATTCTATACTCGATAAGTACCAATACGCAATGGGAGCTGATTCACTTTTCTATGAGCAAATGCATCCATATTTGGTCATCATTCAAAAGACCTATTCGTAAGAATTTTCCTTTATTTTATGAACTTAGTCAATCGATATATAAACTAAGATAACAGCCAATATTATTAAGACAAGAAGCTTATTATTACGCTTCCACATCAAAGTGAACTAGAGTACTTAATTTTTTTTTTTCATTTTATGCCTATTGGTGTTCCAAAAGTACCTTATAGAAGTCCCGGGGACAAGCATCCATCTTGGGTTGACATATAGTGCGACTTGTCAGATCTATTGGGTCATATGGGATTTCCCCATTCTCTCCCCCGATCGAGATATCCTCTGTTTCGCCCAAAAAATTGGATTGAATTCTCAAAAATTTGTAGCGTGAAATGCAATGAAGTGCAATTCGATCTATTTCGTGAGGAGGTATCCAGCTTAATATTAGCAATAAATCAATTTTATGGTTGTCTTGGCTGGACCAAAAAAATGAGGTATCCAGGCTCCGTTTAGCAAAAACCAATTGGTAATATATCTATGATTATTACTTATACCAGAAATGATTCCTTTTAGAACTTTATTCGAAATAGGAGTGATCTCAAACCAAACTGTTAATCAGCGAATAAAACTGTTAATAAATAATCAACGGAATAATAAATATGATGAATACGTCAAATATTGGGCGGAAAACATGAAAGAAATGAATTCAAAAAAGGGGGAAGTCATAACAAAAAAGAGACGTGGTATTGGGGCCATTTGTCCTATATGTGCAAATAAAAATCGGGCGGATCCTTACTCGGAGTAGAGCATAAACCTAAAAAATTGGAAGAAGCCCATTCAATTCAGGAACAAGAAAAAGGCATCGTTATTTTTGGATTGGATCACGATGAAAAAATACATCAATGAAAAGTTAGTTCAATAAGTCGATAAGTTTAGTGAATTGCTTTTTTATATTAGAATTAGAATATAATAGGTATAGGAAAACCGGCTAAACGCATCGTTCTTGAAAAATGAAAGAAAAGCCCACTCTATAGAAGGAGCCTGCTAGGAAAAAAGAAAAGAAAAGGGCTGGGAGCTACACATTGATTTTTGTTTCGCAAGTTTTGTCGAACCGTATGCATCAAAAGATGCTTGTACGGCTCCGAAGGGATACAGTTTTATCCTAATCAACCGACTTTATCGAGAAAGATTACTTTTTTTGGGTCAAATGGTTGAGAGTGATATCTCGAATCAACTTATTGGTATTATGGTATATCTCAGTATAGAGAACGAGACCAAGGATTTGTATTTATTTATCAACTCTCCTGGCGGATGGGTAATACCCGGAATAGCAATTTATGATACTATGCAATTTGTGCGACCAGATGTACAGACAATATGCATGGGATTGGCTGCCTCCATGGGGTCTTTTCTCCTGGCCGCAGGAGCAAGTACCAAACGTCTAGCATTCCCTCACGCTTGGCGCCAATGAGTTTTTTTATTTGAGAGAAAAAAGAAGACTATGCCTTCGCCATATGAATTTTTAAGATTAAGTAATAATAGCATGGCACTTCAAATTCGATATGCAAATTGTTAGTGTTTTTTTTTAATATTCGATTATGTATCGAAGCAGTAGTATGAGAGAAAGGAGTGGTATTCCGAGTTTATCTTACCTATCGTAGGCCTATTGCAGCGTTACAAACTTTTTTCACGCCGGAAGGTTATTAATAATATTTATGGTATGAAAGAATACGAAAAAAAAAAGACACTTTGGGATTGCTGAATCACAAACGAAATAAATAGATAAAGCAACGGAGCCATCATAGTATTTTTGAACTCCTAAAAAAAAGAAGGGTGGTAATTGGATCATTTACCGATCTGGGTATAACCAATTTTTCTCCTTGTTTGATGAAAGGTAAAAAGAAAATTCCATTAATCCCATCGGCGAGCCGTATGCAATGCGAAAAAAATGCCCGTACGGTTGTTCAATTCTATCTTTTTCTTTATCTCTTCCACTCGGCAAATCGTGCGAGATAGAGGAACCTTTTTTTAGGTTCTAATATATCATCAGGGTCATGATCCATCAACCTATTGGTGCTTTTTATGGGGCACAAACGGGAGAATTTATCCTGGATACGGAAGAACTACTGAGACTGCGCGAAATCCTTACAATGGTTTATGTACAAAGATCGGGCAAACCTTTATGGGTTGTATCCGAAGACATGGAAAGGGATACTTTTATGTCAGCAACAGAAGCCCAAGCTCATGGAATTGTTGATCTTGTAGCGGTTGGATAAAACATAGCAGTGACTCCTTAAGGGTTTAATAGAATATTAAATATAAACAGAAGAAATTCAGAATCATATGGTTAGGATCGATCTAAACCAACCCATAATGGATAATTCAGCATGCCAACTATTAAACAGCTTATTAGAAACCCAAGACAGCCAATCAGAAACGTTACAAAATCCCCCGCTCTTGGGGGATGCCCTCAGCGCCGAGGAACATGTACAAGGGTGTATGTGCGACTCGTTTCAATCATGGGCTGAGACAAAACAAAAGAAAGAAAACATTTTTGAAGTATGAACGATCAGTACCTGTGAATCGGATAGAATGGAAGAAGAAGAACTGCATTCACTAGCTAAAAAAAATAGATCTATCATATCTTTCTATTGTGTATGAAATTTATGGTTTCCACTGGCGCAAATTCAACCGCCTCAATTTGCAATTTAAGGTGAGAAAGAATTCCCCATTGGTAACAAATAGTTACCCATTAAGCGGGGGAAATACTATAAAAAAAAGCAGAAAGATTATCTTTCTGCTCTTGCAAGAACGGACTAACAGGGTCAGCTACCCCACCAATCTTCATAATTAAATACCGTTACTGTATAAGGTCTATCTCGTTATGAAAGACCTATTACTAGAAAATTCATGGGTAGAGCCTAAGGGTGGTAACTGTACAAGTTACCAATAGAATTGATTAAATGAAGGAAGTGGCTCCGGTGTATAGAGAGGGCCTCACTGTTTAAGAAGTAATCATAGAGACGACGGAACCCACAATTTTTTTATCTATGTAGTACTTGATTTTTACTATTTTATTTCCAATGCCTCGAAAAAAGGTAAAAGAGTGGTCGGTAAGGTTCGAGTAGCAAAAGCCATTGGAATTTTTTTTTATAAATTGGAAGAGTCCGTTTTGTTATTAATAGACTAGTAAGGGGGAAAAGAATAACTGAAAGAAAGGAAATCTATTAGTTATTCATCAAAGTTTCATTTATTCAATGACCAGAATTAGACGAGGATATATAGCTCGGAGACGTAGAACAAAAATGCGTTTATTTGCATCAAGCTTTCGCGGGGCTCATTCAAGACTTAGTCGAACAAGTACTCAACAGAAAATAAGAGCTTTGGTTTCGGCTCATCGTGATAGAGATAGACAAAAAAGGGATTTTCGTCGTTTGTGGATCACTCGAATAAATGCAGTAATTCGCGTAAATACGGTATCCTTTATTTATAGTAGATTAATACACAATCTGTATAAGGTGCAGTTGGTTCTTAATCGTAAGATACTTGCACAAATAGCTATATCAAATAGGAATTGTCTTTATATGATTTCCAATGAGATCCTAAAAAAAGGAAATTGGAAGGAGTCCATTATAATTTTTAAACGGAGTTCTCTGGAGAATGAACTCCAGGAAGGTAAAGTAGAAATAATATGATAAAGTCGTCAAAATGAGCGAACACGCTAAATAAAAAAAGATTTTTTTTATTCTTTTTCCCCAATTTTTTTTCTTACGACACGACTACTTCTCGGATTTTTTGAACAAAAGCCCCCCCGGGTTTGAGTTCCGATTGGAATTTTGATTTAATTGAAGAGTAAGCCTATTTTTTTCTGGTTCGAAGACCTGGAGTTCTAGTGATCGACCCACTTCTTTCAAATTGTTTGTCATTATTAAGAAAAGGTAACGAAGATAAAATACGAGCTTGTTTTATAGCAATAGTAATTAATCGTTGTTCTTTTAAGGTCAATCTATTCACCCGTCTAGATAATATTTTTCCTTGTTCACTAAGAAATCGATTAATTAAAGTCATGTTTCTATAATCAATTCGATCCCCCGATTGTATCGGGGGCAAACGCCTACGAAAAGATCGTTTGGTTTTAAGAAAGAGTCGCTTGGTTTTATCCATAATTTGTTTATTCCTTATCTATAAAATCCCATTTCGATGAAATCGAAAAATGAGTTATAGAATCAATTAGAAGATTTGGGTTGTCTATATTTATTTATTTGTTTTTATTTCAATATATGAAATAATATAGATATATATCTATATTATTTTTTCATGTTACTTGCAATAGTGACACAACCACGCGGTTCGACTCTAGCTATTTTTTTATCTCCCCATGAAGTGTATGTTTGTAACAATAGAGACAGAATTTTCTCAATTCCAATCGACTAGGTGTATTGTGTCGATTCTTTTGAGTAATATATCTGGAAATACCCCTTAATTCCTTATTAACACCGTTTCGAACACAACTAGTACATTCCAAAATAACCCTTGCTCGGACATCTTTACCCTTGGCCATGGCCCTCCTTTGGGTTTTTGATTCACCCAACTTTTCTATTTTCCGACCCACACCGAATAATAAACAAGGGACAAAAAAATAAAAGTTATTAACCACTCAAAATAAAATTATGAAATAAAGATTTTATTGCAATCAATATAGTAAATAAATAGGAAATAATAAGTAATACAAAAATTGCTAACTAGATTGCTAATCCCAGCCCACATTTAAGTATCATATAATGTAGGCTACTCTTACACTAGCCACATTTCCATTTCTGTTTTCTTTTCACTGTCTATTTTCTTTTAAGAAGTCCCGTTTTTCTTTCGCTTTCCTCCTTTATTCTATCTATTTAATTGTAAAAAAAAAAGAGTGGAAAGAGAGATTAGTCAAAAATATTTGATTCTAGCTCTAATCTTCTTCACTCTGTTCCAGTTCAATAACTAGAATGAAAAAAAAGGAAATGTCAATGCGTCCGGGAATAAACGATTAATTTCTATCAATAACCCTGCTAAAGACCCGAACCATAGAGTACTTAGTACCGGTGCCACGGAAAGATATGTTTTTAGATCTCGCATTGAAAATCCTCCTTCTTTTTTGTTTTTGTATTCCCTATTGTAATAGATTATGGTAAGAGATGTATATGGAGTTAAAGGCCACTTGTATTTGTGCGCGGAATCCTTAATTCAAATTGAAATGCGCAATGATTCAGTATTGATTCAGTAGATAAGATTTTTTTTTCCTTAAAGCAGAAAAATGGTCCGCTTTACGCCTGAGAATTCCCAAGAAAAATATTAATTTATTATTATTATATGTTATATGATATGAGACCAAAAACAAGAAAAGGCAAGATCCATTTTGCATATCAATAGAGGGAATAGGGTGTGGAAAACAAGATGGGGATTCTTTACAATGATACTGTAGACCATTGAAAGGGATGTAGCGCAGCGTGGTAGCGCGTTTGTTTTGGGTACAAAATGTCACGGGTTCAAATCCTGTCATCCCTACCAATTACCGCTCAGAGCAGCAGCAGTAACGCAAGATCCTTTTTTTTTAGATTGATTTCGAATTTTGACATACATAATCTTTCTTTTTATGATATATGATAGTATACACATACAAGAATTGTTGAGGTAAAAAAAATACTTTTTACCTATTTCCAGTCTTTTCTTTTCCGTTGTGATAAGAAAGCGCTCTTAGTTCAGTTCGGTAGAACGTGGGTCTCCAAAACCCAATGTCGTAGGTTCAAATCCTACAGAGCGTGATTCCGCTCTTGTTGTCTTAGATCGAAAATCACACACGTTGAACTGAAATAATTGAACAGCAATCTGAATTTGACCCTGTCCTGACCCCTCCTCGGATTAAATTAAAGAAAGGTGGGGTCAGTTAAGAAAAGGGATGTTAATTAATCAAAGGTCCAACTGATCACCACGTCTGTATTGTAAATATGCGGTTACGAATAATCCAGCCAAAGTAATAGGAATTAGACCTAAGACGATTCCAAATAGAAAGACTTCAATCATTTGAATTTTATTTCTTTTTTTTTTTTGAAAGGTTAAAAGGAGGGGTAATATCTATCCCTAAATAGTAATCCGTCTTGCCTAGGAATCTCAATAACCAAAAATTCGGAATTAACGTGGTACGGCAAGGAA